CACCTAATTACCCTATTACCTTTATGGGGAAGAAAGAAAATTAAGGAACCCGCAAATATTGGTAAAACTACAATTATTGTTAACCAAGGAAATTTGTTCGTGGTAAAGACAAGATACGCTTGGACCAGAAAAACCTGTGCCCAAAAATAAGATATTTTTGAGCACAGGTTTTGGCGGTAAAAAAAAATGGACTAGGGGTTTCTGTAACGTATTAATAAGCTATACCCATGCTGCGGGTTGTTTCATGCCATAAATAAACCCGAACACTCAAGAAATCTGTTGGGCAGGCGGATTCACATCTCTTACAACCGACACAATCCTCTGTTCTTGGAGCAGAAGCTATTTGTTTGGCTTTACATCCGTCCCAAGGTATCATTTCTAATACATCCGTGGGACAGGCTCGGACACATTGAGTACACCCGATACATGTATCATAAATCTTTACTGAATGCGACATTGGATCTATCCATTTTTGAACGTGATAAAGTTTCAATCTAGTAAATTGATAAATGAATTATATATTTAAATACTAGTACTAGATGAATCGATGAGTTCCCCGAGTTTTTTTTATTAATCTACTTCTGGATTGACGGTGCCAAAATACTTTGATTTCTTATCTTTGTGATAACATGATCATATCTTTGGTGGCAGACATGCAAATTTGAATTCATTTATGAAAATTCTAATTTACATTATAATATTACTTATTCAACAAATTCGATTGATTTATACGAGTTGATTTTCTGTTACGATAAATTGACGAAACAATAGCGAGTCCAATAGCTGCTTCGGCAGCTGCAATAGCTATAACAAAAATAGAGAAAATGGCTCCTTTTAATTGACGACTATCAAAAAAATCAGAAAATGTTACAAAATTGAGATTAACGGCATTTAATATAAGTTCAAGACACATAAGAGCCCTAACCATATTTCGACTTGTAATCAATCCATATAGACCGACAGAAAATAAATAAGCACTCAAAACAAGTACATGTTCGAGCATCATTAACCAACTCCTTATCAATCTCGATTCGTTTCAATATGAACAACAATTTAACCAATTGGATTGACTAGACTATAACGAGTAAAGGAATATATTGGGAATATATCGAATGAATAAAGAATTTCTATTTTATATACAAAGTCAAATAGAAAAAAGGAAATGCATGTGATAGCTCATAACAAGGTTTTTCCAGTTCTAAAAAGTTATTATTGACGAGCTACAGCAATTGCGCCGATTAACGCAACTAAAAGAATTATTGAAATAAATTCAAACGGAATAAAAAAATCTGTTGATAAATGAATCCCAATTTGCTGACTATTACTTATCAGATCTTGTTCTATAATCTGGTTTGCTTTTGTAGTCCAAATAATCCCGTACCATGACGTATCTGGAATAGTAGTAATTAGTGAAACAAAAATACTTGTGCAGACCACGGAAGTTACTCCATCTCCCACGGTCCAAAGATGGAAATCTTTGGAATATTCTGAGCCATTTATGAACATCACAGCAAAAATGATTAAAACATTTATGGCTCCTACGTAAATAAGGAGCTGCGCAGCAGCTACAAAATGGGAGTTCGATAGAATATAGAATAAAGATATACAAACAAAAACGAATCCCAACGAAAAGGCAGAATAAATGGGATTGGGAAGTAATACGACTCCCAGACCCCCTAATATAAGACCCAATCCCAGAAAGACTAAAAGAAAATCATGTATTAGTCCAGGTAAATCCATTATATATAAAATAAGAGATAAATAAATCAAAATCTTTCATAACTTTATTGACTCGGTCAGGAAAAAAGAAGTAACTCTACTTTTTTATAATAGTTCTTAATTACTAAAAAAAAAAATTCCATTTTCATGGATATGGATTGATGTAGATATAGTTATTGGCCAAATCTCTCGAAAGAGTAATTTGAATCTATATATTTTCAAATCCTCAATATAGACATAGAAATCTATTTTAAATATAAATTAAAACACGATTCTCGCTTCCTAATCAATATAATTGTGAATATATTTGTAGTTATTCACCAAACAAAAACCTTCATTCTTTTAGATCAAAATGAGTTCTTAAGTTTTTATTTCAGGCAAATTTAAAATTGTTCGAATTGTGTAATCGTCAATTACTGACATTGGTAACCGACCCAAAGCAATTTGATTATAATTCAATTCGTGACGATCATAAGTAGAAAGTTCATATTCTTCAGTCATTGATAAACAATTTGTTGGACAATACTCAACGCAATTACCACAAAATATACATATTCCGAAATCAATACTGTAATTAAGCAATCGTTTCTTTCTAATATCAGTTTCCAATTTCCAATCAACAACAGGCAGATCTATAGGACATACACGAACACATACTTCACAAGCAATGCATTTATCAAATTCAAAGTGGATTCGGCCGCGGAAACGCTCAGATGTGATCAATTTTTCGTAGGGGTATTGAATAGTTACAGGTAAACGATTCGCGTGTGATAAGGTAATC